CCTCCTGTGAATTAAAGAAAGTAGGAGGTCAAATTCAGATTGCTGTTCTCTTTTTTCCGAAAAATTTTTGACTTACCAAAAAAATAACAGAATCACGCTCTGTAGGATTTGAACCTACGACATTGGGTTTTGGAGACCCACGTTCTACCAAACTGAACTAAGAGCGCTTTTCTTATCACAAAAAAGAAGACTGTACGGAAAAATATTCTTTTTTTTTTAACTCCACCACGTCTTCAATGCCTACGTTATCAATATTATCATATAAGATATGATATAAATTAAAGATTAGGTATGTCGAATTTGAATTGATTTCAATTGACCCTTTGTTATTACTCAGAAGTGAAACAAAAAGAATAGGTAGGGATGACAGGATTTGAACCTGCGACATTTTGTACCCAAAACAAACGCGCTACCAAGCTGCGCTACATCCCTTTCAATTGGCCTACAATGTCATTGTAGAGAATCCCCGAATTGTTTTCTATATACGCATTTCATTTTCTTTATTGATTGAGATACCCAACTTATCTTGTCATTTCTTCATCTCATATCATATAACATATAATAATAATGAACTTCTAGACATGTGAAAAATAAAATAGAAAACTCGCCATAAATTTGGCAAATGCTTGGGCGGAAAGGGGTGTATTTTATTCTTTTAATTAATAATTAAAAAAATAAAAGCAAAATCTTATCTATCAAATCCTTGCGGATTTCTAATTGAATTAGGAGTTTCGCGTACAAAACAAAAAAAAGTGGCCTTTAATCACATATAAACCGAATCATATATGTATTATCATTATGTATTACAATACAAATTCTTTATTACAATTCTAATAACGAAGGAGGATTTTAAATGCGAAATCTAAAAACATATCTATCCGTGGCGCCAGTAATAAGTACCCTATGGTTCACTTCTTTAGCGGGTCTGTTAATAGAGATCAATCGTTTTTTCCCGGATGCGTTGACATTCCCCTTTTTTTCATTCTAGTTATTAACACGGGGGGTGAGGAAGATTAGAGATACAATGAAATATCTGTGAATACTACCTCCCCTCTTTTTTTATTCGAATAAGTTCGAAAAGAAAAAGAATAAAAGTGAATTATCCCCTCAGTGAACCTCGTAACTTGGGGGCGGGCTTAAAGTAAATTACCTTCAATTAAATTAAGAGAACAGAAGTGCAAATGTGGTTTGGGCAACAGTATCATACAAGATGTTTAACTAAAATGCAAATATTGTACTGCAATTTGAATCGAAACTTCTAATGTAAATTAGACATGGACATGTATTTCGTCGTGTAGAAAAAAGTGCATTTAGTTAGTTGTACACTCCCTGCATTTCACTTTATTCACTTTATTCTATACATTCACTTAAGATATACTTAGTATAATCTAATTTAAGATCGCTGTAGTACTTATTTTGACTATATTGGTTGCAACAAAATCTCTCATAATTTCGAGTTAGCCACTTCTATTTTTTTGTCCCTTTCTTCGTCGTTTCGGATCGGAAAATCAAAGAAAAGAGTTGAGTGAATAAAAAAAACCAAAAGGAGGTTCATCATGGCCAAGGGTAAAGATAAAGATGCCCGAGTACGGGTTATTTTGGAATGTAACAGTTGTCTTCGAAACAGCGTTAATAAGAAATCAACAGGCATTTCCAGATATATTACTCAAAAGAATCGACACAATACGCCCAGTCGATTGGAATTGAGAAAATTCTGTCCCTATTGTTACAAACATACAATTCATGGAGAGATAAAGGAATAGATGGAATCGATGTCACCTTTACAAATACAAAAGAAGAAGAAAAATGAAATATTAATATATCATATGTTAATACATATTTAAATATAAAAATATAAACAATCAAAATTGGATTTCTTAATTCTAAATAATTATCATTAGCCGATCTGGTCGAACGAAATCGAATTTTCGAAATATCAAAATAAGGGAGAAACAAACCATGGATAAATCCAAGCGACTTTTTCTTAAGCCCAAGCGGTCTTTTCGTAGGCGTTTGCCCCCGATCCAAACGGGGGATCGAATTGATTACACAAATGTAAGTTTCATTAGTCGATTTATTAGTGAACAAGGAAAAATATTATCTAGACGGGTGAATAGATTGACTTTAAAACAACAACGATTAATTACTCTTGCTATAAAACAAGCTCGTATTTTATCTTTATTACCCTTTCTTAATAATGAAAATAATGAAAGAAAATTGGAAAAAGGCAAATTGGCCCATAGGCCTGCCGATTTTAGAGCCAGAAATACAAAAAACCAATGGAATAGAGATACAAAAAAAAAATCAAATACAAATTTCAATTCCAACTCAAACGGCAATTGAGGTTTTGTTCGAAAAATCCGAGAATCCCGATTTTATTGTTGTGGTGTAAAAAAAAACGAATTTTGGAAGAAGAAAAACCCTTTTTTTATTGAATGTTTTTGATCATATTATCATCATATTTTCTCATACTCATTTCTATTCTACCTTCTCGGAATTCATTCTCCGACTCCAAGGAATTCTATGGAAAATATTCCGAAGGATTCCTTCCAATCTCCTTATTTTTAATTTTAAGGATGTCATTAGAAATGATAGAAAGACAATTCTTATTTAATATAGCTATAGCTAGTTGTGCAAGGATTTTACGATTAAGAAAAGAAGCAACTGTCCTCTGTACAGCTTGTTTATTAATCTCCTATAACTATAGAATCCCGGATTTTCGCGAATTACTGCATTTATACGCGTGATCTACAAACGGCGCAAATTTCTTTTTTGTCTATCTCTATCCCGATGGGCCGAGACGAAAGCTCTCATTTTTTGGTGAATAATAGTTCGAGTAAGGTTTGAATGAGTCCCTCGAAAACCTGATGTGAAAAAACACATTTTTGTTCTACGCTTGTGAGCTATAAATCCTCGTCTAATTCGGGTCATTGAATAAACGAAATTTTGATGAATAATTCATTGAGTTCTTTTTTTTTCCGTTATTTTATTCCCTTCCACTTTTCTAGAATAACAAAACAGATTCTTCCAATGTATAAAATAAGAATTCCAACAGCTTTTGCTACTCTAACCTTCCTAGCCACGATTTTTTCTTTTTTTTTTTTTTAGACATTTCGCCTTGAAATAAGAAATTGTATTAATACCTAGTATCAAACAAAAACATAACATAATAAATAACAATAAGTAGTAAATACAAATGGAGAAAGAAATAGTGGGTTCCTTCGTTTCTATGGTTATTTCTTAAACGGTGAGGTCTTCCCTATACACCGGAGCCCTCTCTTTTTTTCCTTTAAAAATCATTAAATCGATGCTATTGTTAACTTGTACAGTTCACACTTTTTTGGCTCTACCCGGAAATTATCCATTATCCAGTAATAGGTCTTTCACAACGAGATCTATCTATACAGTAACGGTATTTAATTATGAAGATTAGCTGATTAGCTGACCCTGTTAGTCCGTTCTTGCAAGAGTAGAGGCATAAATTTTCGGCCTTTTCCTAAGCTAAGATTTCCCCTGCTTAACGGCTAATCATTTGCTACCAATGGGGAATTCTTTCACAATTTAATTTGAAAATTGAGATGATTGAATTTTCACTAATAGAAACCATAAATTTGATACACAATAAAAGGATATGGTAGATCTTTTTTTTTTTAGATAGTGTTTTAGATATTAGATAGTGAAGGGGTTTTTACCATTCTATCCTATTGATAGGTATTGGCGAATAGTGGAAAATCCATTTCCTTTCTTTTGTTCCAATCCACAATCCGAACGAGTCGCACATACACCCGAGTACATATTCCTCGGCGCTGAGGACACCCTCTAAGAGCGGGGGTTTTGTTGACATTTCTGATTGGCTGTCTTGCCTTTCTAATAAGTTGTTTAACAGTTGGCATGATGAATCATATGCATAATGGGTTGGTTTAGGTCGCTCCTAACCGGATGATTATCCGGAGGATTCGGGATTATTTCCATATTAACATTCTATTCAAATTAATAGAATAGAATGTTAATATAAAACATGAAACAACCCCAACCATGATTTGTATGAAATTCCAGTTATTTTTTATGTAACTCCTACAAGGTAACTCCTACAAGATCAGCGCTCCCGCCCTGTTACATAATCAACAATTCCATAATCTTTGGCTTCTGTTGGTGACATAAAAGAATCGCTTTGCAGGTCTTTGATTATGACATCTAAAGATTTACCCGTTCTTTGTGCATAAATGCTGGCGATGTCTTGCTCAATGGCCATTAGTTCTTTCATTTCCCTCAAATATTTGATGTTGATCATGTCGTCGTTGTTGTCATCCTTATCATCGTCGTTGTCGTCGTCGTCTTCCTCCGAAAAACGACCATGCGGTTGATGCATCATTATCTCAGCGTGAGGGAATGATAAACGTTTGCCAGGCTCTCCCGCGGTCAGGAGAAACGATGCCATTGAAGCGGCCTGTCCGATGCATATTGTTCGTACATTCGACTCCACTGTCGCCATAGTATTATAAAGACTCATACCTGGGAGTATCCATCCCCCGGGAGAGTTTATATAAAGACAAAAATCTTTTGTGACATCGTCTGTATCGAGATGTAGCATCAGATTGACAAGTTGATTCGTTATCTCGTTATTAACTTCTTGAAACAAAAAAAGTTGTTTCTTTTTATAAAGTTCATTGTATAAGTCAACCCAACCAGCCTCTTCTTCTTCTTCCTCCTCTTCTTCTTGAAAGTATCGAAAGTCGTCGGGTATTTCGGGTATTTCGGGTATTTTTGGAATTCCAATAGGCATTTTAAATCTCCTATAACTAATGTAAAACCCAAAGCATTAAGGGCTCGAGTTTCCTTTAAATAATTAATATTACGAAGTATCATAAAAATGAATGAATTGTCTTTTTACAAATATGTCAACCCCAGCCAGAACCGAAATTCTTCTCTTCTCGATGTTCATATTCTATTATAACATCGAATTACAAATATGTCAACCCCAGCCAGAACCGAAATTCTTATGCGAATATCTAATCGGATAGAATCGATTTTCTATGAGGTTTTACCAGAGCACGACGCTGTCCAGAATCGAACTGCAATAACAAGGGAGACATAGACATATATATAAATAACTATCCTTCTATCTGTGTTGTGTATGTTTCATAAAGCCCTCTTCCGCGCTTCAATCGTATTATAACAACCTCTTAGAAAAAAAATATCTATATCTCTTCTGCGTGAACCCTCTTTTTAGAAAAAAAAATATCTATATCTCTTCTGCGTGAACCCTCTTTTTTTTTAACTAAAACTAAAAAAAGAAATTCACGAAATTAAGGCTAAGTGCTATAAAGAATCTACTTTAATATTGTTTCTGATTATTGGGTCTTTATCTTATCGAAGAGATCAAATCCGGATCATTTATTTTACTGGTATCGAATCCTATTGGAATATGTAAAACATGTAATATCATAACATAATAATGGTAGAAATGGAATTGCCTTTTCTTTTGTTATTCTATACAAAACTTCATAAGTCTAACTTAATAAGTGGAATTTTTGAATTCCTTTCTAGTTGTATTTGTTGGAAATTCCAATTTGAGTCTAAAATTCTCTTTATTCCCCTGTTCATATATATTTCATACATTCCATATTCATATATGGGTTAGATAAAATTTTATGTGATTCCGTAATACAGAATAGAAATTTCATTATTGCCAGATCGACCCATATAATGGGATGAAGAACGACTCAATAATGGAATTTTTTTGTCAATAAATGGGAAATTCAAAATGCTTAGAGATGGAAATGAGGGAATGTCTACAATACCTGGATTTAATCAGATACAATTTGAAGGATTTTGTAGGTTCATTGATCAGGGCTTAACAGAAGAACTTTCTAAGTTTCCAAAAATGGAAGATACAGATCAAGAAATTGAATTTCAATTATTTGTGGAAACATATCAATTAGTAGAACCTTTGATAAAAGAAAGAGATGCTGTATATGAATCACTTACATATTCTTCTGAATTATATGTATCCGCAGGATTAATTTGGAAAAGCAGTAGGGATATGCAAGAACAAACCATTTTTATTGGAAACATTCCTCTAATGAATTCCCTGGGAACCTCTATAGTAAATGGAATATACAGAATTGTGATTAATCAAATATTGCAAAGCCCCGGTATTTATTACCGTTCAGAATTGGACCATAATGGAATTTTGGTCTATATCGGCACAATAATATCAGATTGGGGAGGAAGAGTAGAATTAGAGATTGATAGAAAAGCAAGAATATGGGCTCGTGTGAGTAGGAAACAGAAAATATCTATTCTAGTTCTATCATCAGCTATGGGGTTGAATCTAAAAGAAATTCTAGAGAATGTGTGCTACCCTGAAATTTTCTTGTCTTTCCTTAATGATAAGGAGAAAAAAAAAATTGGGTCAAAAGAAAATGCTATTTTAGAGTTTTATCAACAATTTACTTGTGTAGGCGGAGATCCAGTATTTTCTGAATCCTTATGTGAAGAATTACAAAAGAAATTCTTTCAGCAAAGATGTGAATTAGGAAGGATTGGTCGACTAAATATGAACCAGAGACTAAATCTTCATATACCTCATAACAATACTTTTTTGTTACCGCGAGATATCTTGGCAGCTGCGGATCATTTGATTGGAATGAAATTTGGAATGGATACGCTTAACGACATGAATCATTTAAAAAATAAACGTATTCGTTCGGTAGCGGATCTATTACAAGATCAATTCGGATTGGCTCTGGTTCGTTTAGAAAATGTGGTTAGAGCAACTCTATGTGGAGCAATTAGACAGAAATTAATACCAACCCCTCAAAATTTGGTAACTTCAACTCCATTAACAACCACTTATGAATCCTTTTTCGGATTACACCCATTATCTCAAGTTTTGGATCGAACTAATCCATTGACACAAATAGTTCATGGGAGAAGATTGAGTTATTTGGGCCCCGGAGGATTGACAGGGCGAACCGCTAGTTTTCGGATACGAAATATACATCCTAGTCACTATGGGCGCATTTGCCCAATTGACACGCCTGAAGGAATCAATGTTGGACTTATTGGATCGTTAACAATTCATGCCAAGATTGGTCATTGGGGGTCTTTAGAAAGCCCATTTTTTGAAATCGGTGAAGGATCAAAAAGAGTCCGGATGCTTTATTTATCACCAAATAGAGATGAATACTATATGATAGCGACAGGAAATTCGTTGGCGCTGAATGGAGGTGCTCGGGAAGAACAGGTTGTTTCAGCTCAATACCGTCAAGAATTTCTGACTATTGCATGGGAGCAGGTGCATCTTCGAAGTATTTTGCCCTTCCAATATTTTTCGATTGGAGTTTCTCTCATTCCTTTTATTGAGCATAATGATGCAAATCGGGCTTTAATGAGTTCGAATATGCAACGTCAAGCAGTTCCGCTTGCTCGGTCCGAGAAGTGCATTGTAGGAACTGGGTTGGAACGCCAAGTGGCTCGAGATTCGGGGGTTCCCGC